TTTTTTATTCCAGTAAGAATAAGGTTGTCAAGGAAATAAAAAAGGAAGAAAGAATAATAATAAATGACACTTTGATTTTATATAATAAGAATGAAAATATTCCTTCGTCTTTTTGTTGTTGCTTTAATAGCAAACCTTTTTTGTTTTCAAATCGGATAAATTGTTTTACCTAGGATTCGTTGGAACAAAAAAGGCCCGGCTAGGTAGTGACCAGGCCAGGCCACGGGAATAAAAAAGGGGCCTTTCGAACAAAATCAAAGCAAAAAGGTCCTCTTTTTTTTTCTTTCTTTTTTTTTCTTTCTATTTTTTTATTTCTATTGAATCCTTCGAGCCCTTACTTGATCTAAATGGAATTGCTAATAAAAGTTGTAGATATATAATATAGATAAAGACAGAGAAAGAAAGATTTTTTCAATCCTTATTTCATGTGTAATGTAACATAATAATTATCTTTTTCAATTGGGAGAGATGGCTGAGTGGACTAAAGCGGCGGATTGCTAATCCGTTGTACGAGTTATTCGTACCGAGGGTTCGAATCCCTCTCTTTCCGTTTTTGTTGATGACTTGATATTTGATTTCTCTTTCAAATTTCGCCAATCCTTTTATTTTTTCTTAGTTAAACGTGTCGAATAGATAAAAAACCCTAAGAAAATTTAAAAATCAAGCAAGGAAAACGAAAAACCTCCTTTTATTCTTCACGTCCAGGATTACGCCCCGGATCATTAGATAGGAATCCAAAGATAAAGAGAGAAACAAAGAATATCACTACTGTGTAAACGAAAAGTTTGAGAGTAAGCATTACACAATCTCCAAGATCTTTTTTTTGGAAAAAAAAACGAGAAAAGAGAATAGATCCTCCATTTTTATTTTATACCAAATATTTTGACACCAAGAAATGAAGTGCTTTCTATAAACAGAAAAGAATTTCAGAAATTCAAATTCAGTTATACTAAGAGTCTTTCATTACCAAAAATTTCTTTCATACCCCCAAATTATATATTGTGGGGGACCCTAACCTAACCCCAATATTCTTTCACTGGAAAAAGGTCAGAATGGGGGATATGGGGTGAGCCAGATTTGGATTTATCGCGGCTATCCAAGACTTTCAATGTTTGAATCGAAGGTTCATACTGTAAGACTTATTTTATTTTATTAATTGTTAGAATTTTTTCTCGAATAAATCATGAATTTTATAGGATGGTATTAAAAATCTCATCGAAAACTTACAGCAGCTTGCCAAACAAAGGCTAAGAGAAAAAAGAACAAAGGTATGACTGGCATAAGATCTACGATTGGATTCAAAAAAGCATAGGCCTCGGGCAATTTGGCGAAGAAAAGACTACTCGAATAAAGGGCAGGATTAAGACAGATACAGATCAAACTAAAGATATTAAGCATAACAGACATTTTGTTCTTGGAGATAATTGCATTTTGATTGAGTTATTGATATAAGGAAAAATGAAGTTAAAGTACGGTAGACAAAAAATCCTTCTTTTTCTTTGAACGCACCCAATCAAAAATCCCCCAATTCTCAAAGGAGAATAGAAGAAATCATACTTTCATAGAATATCTTAATTGAATTATATGTAATGATCAATGAATTCAATTAAATTCTATATCTACACGTGTTAAAATCCTAGCAAGAATCTAATCTATTTTATAAAGATTTTCTATAGATATTTGGACTGGAATTGACCAAAACCCAATACTAACATTATTCTTTATTATTGTCGAATAGAAATCTAAATGGGGCGTGGCCAAGTGGTAAGGCAACGGGTTTTGGTCCCGCTATTCGGAGGTTCGAATCCTTCCGTCCCAGGACATATCCATTCTATCAGAGTAAAGGTTGCTTTTGTAAATAACGTTCTGCTTAAAGGCCTAATATTGGATAGAATGTGATTCTTGTTTCTTTTCTGATTTTGAATGATTCTTCTCTGAATCATATCTTTTTTTCACAAACTGAACTAACTGAATCGAGTTCAAATGATATGCAGATATAACTGAATATTTTTGTTTGTGATCCAGGTACGATGGGAACATAGGTCACACTTTCAAATAAAGTAAAATAGGGCAGGCTTTTCACCATATGTTCATTCCCTTCATATTGAAAGAAGTTAGTTACTTAGAAAAACCTGAAAAACCTTACGTCTCATATCTATTTGAATTTTCAACGATCCGTTTTGAATCGCAATAAGAAAGAACCTACCTTCCCTATCTCTTATTCCCTATCCATTAAACTTAAATGAGGCAGCCCAATTATTAGGTTAGGACCTCTGAATTCTAAACAAGAGACAAGAGGGGGTTATTACATTCAATCAATGGGATTAAGTCTCTTAAGACTTGGGTTAGGGTAAAATAAAAATTAGGAGCAAGGGCTTAATCTGGACTTGTTTGTCTTTGTCCCTAGATAGTTCCCTTTCCGTAAAAGGGATCTTTTTTTATTTCTGATTCAGCATTCCCAGAGAATTGGGGGGGTAGATAGGTCTTAATCAGCAACGGGAGATAGTCATTTAAATATCTGTGTCTGTCCGAATCTCATTAACAACGAATCAAGTTACATATGTAACCGATGTTTTTTTGACCTTTGAATAATTTTAAATCTATGTAACGATTGAGATGGGGTAATTCATATATTTTAGTCACTTTATGCCATTTGAATAATTTTAAATCTATGTAACGATTGAGATGGGGTAATTCATATATTTTAGTCACTTTATGCCAAGATTGCAGAAAGATTACTTAATTCCAGGTTAAACAAAAAAAAATACATATAAAACGGGTAAATGCTTAGTTTAACTTAATATGTAATATATATGTATTGTTCTTATTCGATTTCGTTCTATTTCAGTGACAACGTTCAGTGACAACAGCCTTTCCATTTTTGTTAAAAAGAAATCCCTTTAATATTGAAATATTTAATATAGAATATCCATAACATAGAATATCCATAACAGTGACAGTTGTTCAGTCTATCTGATAGATACGAAAAACCCCTACTCGTTCATCTGATTAATAAAATAAGAATCGAAAGAATAAGGACCTAAATCTTCTCTTATATCAGTCTTTTTTATCCATCTCACGAAAAAAAATTGGGTTTCTTGTTCAATCTATTTATCGGCTTTAAATCATTGATGATTCAATTCGAAAAGAAAGAGATATTTCTCTTTTTTTTTATGATGATCAAACGTAGTCTTTACTGTAAAACTTTATTCCAATAATGATGTCAAAATAGGAAATTCGATTATAAAAATTTTGAACGATTCCTTATGAGTTGAATCTTTGGTATTCAAAGAAGTCGCAGATGGGTCAATCTCTTCTATTGAGTCACTTGAAGATGCAGGGGTAAAAAGAATTCATTTATTCGTGTTATTTATGTTAGTTATGTTATTTCTATATTTCTGTTAGTTTGTTTTTTTTTTTATAAAAAAAGTTGCATTCATACAATAAAAGGTGGGGTCTTGCTAAGATTTCTTCAGAAAAATCTTTACCATCTATGTTCTATGTATAGAAGAAAAAAGGTATAGATTAATATGTCTATGTACCGACTGAACCAATGACTATTCATGATTCCATAATTGAATCAATTCCATACTGGCTCCAAATTAGAGGAATGTTATGGTAAAACTTCGTTTGAAACGATGTGGTAGAAAGCAACGTGCGACTTGAAGGACACGATCCGGTGTGGATTCTTATTCTTACATCCGCCATTTTATATAGGAATGAAGGTGCTCTTGGCCCGACATCGTTTGTTCTGTTCCACTAGAACCCCTCTTTTTGTTGGGTTGTAATGTAAATAGTACATGATGGAGCTCGAGTAGTAAAGTATTGATTCAGCTTTCAGGGGGCAAGGATCTAGGGTTAATGCCAATCAATAAATTGGAACAACTTCGTAAGTATATCATCAATATAGAAATCGAAAGGATCTGATTCGGGCAAGTTTTCAATTCAAAAGGAAATTTTGTTGGAATTGATAAAACTCTTTCGATTCAAAGTGTATCACGGGGAATCAACCATTCGTATGATTCTTTGATAGAAAGAAATCACAAAAGGGGTATGTTGCTGCCATTTTGTTGGAAGGATTAAGAAGCACCGAAGTAATGTCTAAACCCAATGATTTAAAACAAAGAAAAAGGATCCCAGAACAAGGAAACGCCGTTTCCATTGTCTCAATAACTGGATCAGAATAAAGAATCCAAATCAAAATAGATGATTGTATTTTAAACGAGACAAACAAAAGGGGGTTAAAGACCATTCAATAAATGAAATAAATTGCTTAAAGATTTGATTTTCTTTTGAGCTATTTGAGAATTATCCAACTTGAGTTATGAGTACAAATGATTTTTTCTTTTTTTTAGGAAGAACGAAGAAAAAAATGAGTGAAATCCTAGTCTAATTGATTTTATCAACCCTTTTTCCATTCATTAGAATTCTATACATAGACAAAACCTCGAATCATTTTTTCTCGAGCCGTACGAGGAGAAAACTTCCTATACGTTTCTAGGGGGGGTCTTCTTCATTTACTTACATCTATCCCAATGAGCCGTCTATCGAATCGTTGCAATTGATGTTCGATCCCGAAGAGAAGGAAGAGATCTTCGGAAAGTGGGTTTTTATGATCCGATAAAGAATCAAAGTTGTTTAAATGTTCCCGCTATTCTATATTTCCTTGAAAAAGGCGCTCAGCCTACAGGAACTGTTCGGGATATTTTAAAGAAGGCGGAGGTTTTTAAGTAACTTTGCCCTAATCAAACGAAATTAAATTAAGTAAATAAAAAAAGGGGGCAGTGATTCGTATAAAATTTTGTATAACTTTTATATACTTTGTTTTTTATTTCCCCCCCCCTTTTTGCGCTCTATTCGTATCTATTTATCATTACTTTGTTTTTTATTTCCCCCCCCCTTTTTGCGCTCTATTCGTATCTATTTATCATTGCTTCTATAGAATCTAATATTTTATAACGACAAAACCCCAGTTGGTTGATCCTAGAAATGGAAAATTC